TTATGGAGTAGGAAATCATTCGTATGACTTCATTATGGGGCTTGTGTCAGATTTAGTATTGATTTATTAAAAAAAATGCGCGTAGATCTAGGGACGAAGCACTGTAGGGGGGTGGTGAATATTAAAGCAGAGGATCAGTTTTGGAAGGGGAAGGGGGGTTAAAACCTCTACGAGATAGGGTTTTTTGAGCCGGGGGGAATAATAGAGTACTATGTCCTGTAACCATTAATTAAATAACACCTGTTGGTTGTGCTAGTCCAATCAAAAATACACACAGGTCCAGCTACAATTTATTTGACTGTGACGGGGCCTTTCTAAGGCCATAGCTGAGTCGGTGCAAGCTCCCCCCCAAAAATTAAAAAATACCAAATGTATGAAACCTCAGTTATGTTAGGCATGGGCTGATTAGTCACGAACCCATCGAGATGTCTTATTTAAGGGGGACGAGTGGGCGATTTTAAGTTAAAATGGTCCTGAAGTAAGAACCAGATGTCTTATAAAGATCATTATTAGCTACCCCCACGGAGTATGGGCCCGGTGCGAGAAGGGGGATCCCTGCCGAGCGGGTTGCTGGTTTCACGCGGCATGGTGATTAAGCTCGTGATCTAATGGGGCGACCATAGGGTATAATGGAAATAAAATTGACAGGGGATATATAATATGTAAAAGCATGCATATTATGTAATATGTAAAATTAATGATAATTAATACGGGCTTTAACTTACCGTATGGAAAATAAATGAATGCACCATAATACATAGCATGTATGTATGAATATTTACAAGGAGAGACTAAATATTAGCATGCATGTGTGTCTGTGTATGTGGCGTGTACAGTAAAATGTTTTTAAAACAAATTATTTTTAATACTGACGTAGTACTGTGATGTTGTGGTAACTGTACATAAGCTTTTTTTCAAGGAATAGTTTATGTAGAATTCCAGCTTTGGGTGTTGGTGGTGAGGTTTAATGTCTCTTCCTTGAGTCTTAGGGAGGAATGGGGTTCTCCTTTTCCGGTTTACAAGACCGGGGTATTTTGTTATACTACAAAGACTCTTCATTTTAGGAGTTTATTTTCAATAAGGCCGGCTGTTGGTATTAGCACTAGGATTAGGAGGAAGTATAAAATAGATGCTAATTGACCTACAATGATATATGGATGTTCTACGGGTTGGCCTCCAATTCATGTTAAGGTTAAGAGGTCAGCGATTAGGGTTCAAAATAGGAGTTGGCTGAGGGGACGGAATATTATGCTTCGTTGTTTGGATGTCTGAAGTATTGGAATAAAGATTAGGATAAGGATGGAAAGTAGTAGTGCTAGTACTCCTCCAAGTTTATCAGGGATTGACCGTAAGATTGCGTATGCGAATAGGAAATCTCATTCTGGTTTGATGTGTGCAGGGGTGCTTAGTGGATTTGCTGGGGTGTAGTTATCAGGGTCTCCTAGTAGGTCGGGGGTGAATAGGGTTAGTGCTAGTAGGGTTAAGATTAAGAGTAAGGCACCTAGGATGTCTTTGATTGTATAATAGGGGTGAAATGGGATTATGTCTATGTTGGATGGAATTCCTGTAGGGTTGTTGGATCCTGTTTCATGTAGGAATAGCAGGTGAACGGCTGCTAATGCTGTGATGATGAAGGGAAGGATAAAGTGGAAAGCGAAAAAGCGTGTTAATGTTGCTTTGTCTACGGAAAATCCACCTCAGATTCATTCAACTAAGGTAGTGCCAATATAAGGGATTGCTGATAGGAGGTTGGTGATGACGGTTGCGCCTCAGAATGATATTTGTCCTCAGGGCAGGACGTAGCCTACGAATGCAGTGGCTATGACTGTTAATAGCAGGAGTACACCAATGTTTCATGTTTCTTGGAACATATAAGAGCCATAGTATAGGCCACGTCCAATGTGGGCGTATAGACAGATGAAGAATATGGAGGCTCCGTTTGCATGTAAATAGCGGATGAATCAGCCATAGTTGACGTCTCGGCAGATGTGTGCGACTGATGAGAAAGCAGTTGAGGTGTCTGGCGTGTAATGTATTGCTAGGAATAATCCTGTTAGGATTTGTATGATTAGGCAGAGACCTAGTAAGGAACCAAAATTTCATCAAGAGGAGATATTAGATGGAGTGGGTAGATCAATGAATGCGTCATTGAGGATTTTTATTAGTGGGTGTGTTTTTCGGATGTTGGTCATTAGGGTTCTTGTAGTTGAATTATAACGATGATTTTTCATGTCATTGGTCATGGTTAGAGTCCATGTGAGAATAATGGCAATATATATTGTTTTTATTATGATCACTATTTTTGTAATTAGTCTTGTTGGGGTTTCTTCGAAACCTTCCCCGATTTATGGTGGTTTAGGGTTGATTGTGGGCGGTGCTATGGGATGTGGAATTGTTTTTAGTTTTGGGGGCTCATTTTTAGGTTTAATAGTATTTTTAGTTTATTTAGGAGGGATATTGGTTGTCTTTGGTTATACAACGGCTATGGCTACTGAACAGTATCCTGAGGTTTGGGTTTCTAATAAAGTTGTACTTGGGGGATTTGTTTTGGGTTTAGTGTTAGAGCTATTAGTGGTATTGTATGTTTTAGAGGGTGGAAAAGTGAATATTGTATTTGAGTTTAATGGGTTGGGGGATTGAGTTATTTATGATACAGGGGATTCTGGGTTTTTTAGTGAGGAAGCTATGGGGATTGCTGCGTTGTATAGTTATGGTACTTGATTGGTTATTGTTACTGGGTGATCTTTGTTTATTGGTGTAGTGGTTATCATGGAGATTACTCGGGGCAATTAAATAGTAGTATGCTGAGAATTATAGTAATGAGGAAAGATAGGAAGTAGAGTTTGATAAGTCCCTTTTGGTTTGAAGTTAGTGTGGAGGCTTTTAGTTGGATGAGAGCTATTGTTTTTGGTAGAATTGTTTCTGTTCAGGTTAGGTCTAATAAGGAGGTTGCGAATTTTTGGCTTATTGTTAGAACTAGATGTGGGGGTAAGCGATGTATGATTGTAGGGAAGTAACCTAATAGAGTAGAAAATTTAGTAGAGTTTGATGGGTAGGGGTATTTTAGGTTTTTTGAGTAGTTGTTGATTTCAAATGCGAGAATAAAGCCTAGAATTGTTACTATGAGAGCTGTTAGTTTTAGATGTAGGGGTATGGTCATTAGAGGGGTGTTTATTGGGGGTATGCTGTTGGAGAGAATAAATCCGGCAAAGATGCTTCCGATTAATAGGCGTTTAATAGGGTTGATTAGTATGGGGTTATTTTCACTAATGTTTATGAGAGGATGGAAGCGGGGTTGTTCTAGTAGAGTAAAGAAAATAATACGGGTGCTGTAGATAGCTGTTATAGAGGTGGCAATTAGTGTTAGTAATAGGGCTCAGGCGTTGGTATAAGACGAAGTGGCGGCTTCAATGATAAGGTCTTTAGAATAGAATCCTGTGAGGAATGGTATTCCTGTTAGTGCAAAGCAGCCGATGATTAGGGCAGTTGTGGTGAAGGGGAGGATTTTGTATAATCCTCCTATTTTTCGGATATCTTGTTCATTGTTTAAATTATGGATGATGGAGCCGGAACATAGGAATAATATAGCCTTGAAGAAAGCGTGTGTACAAATGTGTAGGAATGCTAGGTGTGGTTGGTTGAGGCCTAGTGTTACTATTATTAGGCCGAGTTGGCTAGAGGTGGAGAAAGCAATAATTTTTTTGATATCATTTTGGGTTAGGGCGCAGATAGCTGTGAATAGGGTGGTGAGGGCGCCTAGAGAAAGTATTATTGTTTGAATAAATTTGTTATTTTCTGTTAGAGGGTAGAAGCGAATAAGTAAGAAAATTCCTGCTACGACTATTGTGCTTGAGTGGAGTAGGGCTGAGACTGGAGTGGGGCCTTCTATTGCTGAGGGCAGTCAGGGGTGTAGACCAAATTGGGCTGATTTTCCAGCTGCGGCTAATGTAATTCCTACGAGAGGGAGGATTGGGGGATTTTGGTTAAGTGTGAAGATTTGTTGTAGATCTCATGCATTTGTATTATGTAGGAATCAGGCTATGGATAGAAGGAATCCAATATCTCCGATACGATTATATAGGATTGCTTGAAGGGCAGCTGTATTAGCATCTGTTCGTCCGAATCATCAGCCAATTAATAGGAAGGATATGATACCTACTCCTTCTCATCCAATGAATAATTGGAAGAGGTTGTTAGCTGTGACAAGGATAAGTATGGTGATGAGGAAGATGAGTAAATACTTGAAGAATTGGTTGATGTAGGGGTCGGAGTGCATATATCATATTGAAAATTCTATGATAGATCATGTAATGAATAGTGCTACGGGCATGAATATAAGTGAAAAGTAGTCTATTTTAAAGCTGAGTGTTAATTTAAGAGTGTGGATGGTGATTCAGTGTCAGTTTGAGATGAGCATTTCTTGATTTGTGTGGATAAATATTGTTATTGGGATCAGGCTGGTGATGAAAGCAAAGAGGGTTATGTTTTTTACATAGTGTTGGTATTTATTATTTTTGTAGAAGTCTGTGCTAGATGCTATAATAGGGGTTATTAGTATAAGTAGTGTGAGTAGGGTGGAAGAAGTAAATAAGTTTATTGCTTTTATTTGGAGTTGCACCAATTTTTTGGTTCCTAAGACCAATGGATAACTACTATCCTTTAAAAGCTTGAAAAAGCCACATTGTTAAGTGTGGAACACATGAATTAGCAGTTCTTGCAATTCTTTTTCGGTAAGTAAGAAGGTCTTATCTTCTGTTTTTAGTTTCACAAACTAATGGTTTTTTTAAACTATACTTACAATAAAGAGGACCTAGAATGATTTTAGGGTTTAGTGATAGGAGTAGGAGAGGGATAATGTGTAGAGCTATTAAGGCATGTTCTCGTGTAAAGGTAGGGGTGAGATTGTTAATATGGTGTGTGTGTTTGCCACGTTGTGTTATGATTAGTATGTATAGGGAGTAGAGGGCCGTGATTACAATATTTACTCCTATAAGGATAATAGTAAGGTTTGATCATGAGAAGGTTGATATAATTACGAGCAACTCTCCGATTAGATTAATGGTAGGGGGTAAGGCAAGGTTTGTTAAGCATGCTAGTAGTCATCAAGTAGCTATTAGTGGAAAAAAGATTTGTAGGCCTCGTGCTAGGATTATAGTTCGGCTGTGGATGCGTTCATAGTTTGAGTTTGCTAGGCAGAATAGTATGGAGGATGTAAGGCCGTGGGCAATTATTAAGGCGGTAGCTCCTATGTAACTTCAAGGGGTTTGGATAAGGACAGCTGCAATGATAAGTGCTATGTGGCTGATTGAGGAGTATGCGATTAGTGATTTTAGATCTGTTTGGCGTAGGCAAATAGAGCTGGTTATGATTATTCCCCATAGGGATAATACAAGGAAAGGGTATGCTATGTGTTCTGTTAGGGGGTTAAGAATTGATGTGATTCGTAGTATTCCATAGCCTCCGAGTTTTAGTAATACGGCTGCAAGGACTATTGAGCCTGCAATGGGGGCTTCCACATGTGCTTTGGGTAATCAGAGATGTAGCCCATAAAGGGGTATTTTTACTAGAAAGGCTATTATGCAAGCTAGTCATATAAAAGTGTTAGATCAGGAGGTTGATAATGGTTGAGCTCAGTACTGTAATAATAGGAAGTTTAGGGAGCCCACTGTGTTTTGTAAGTATGTTAATGCTACTAGTAGGGGGAGAGATCCTATGAGTGTATAGAATAAGAAATAGAGTCCTGCGTTAAGTCGTTCTGTTTGGTTACCTCAACGGGTGATGATGATGAGGGTAGGAATTAATGTGGCTTCAAATATAATATAAAATATAATTAGTTCTATAGCAGTGAAGGTTATAATTAGGAGGACTTGAAGTATGACTAGTATTGTGATGTAGAGTTTTTTTCGGGCAAGTGGTTCTTTTAGAAGGTGAGATTGACTTGCTATTAGTATTAGGGGGAGAAGTCATATTGTTAGTATTAAGAGTGGTGCAGAAAGGGGGTCAGAGAAGAATATTAAAGAGTAATTGAGGCTATTATCGTTAAATTGATTAAGTAAGAGTAAACTTGTAAAGCTAATTAATAAGCTATGGGTTGTAGTATTGATTCAGATAAAGTTGCTCTTTGATAATCAAGTCAGAGGTATGAGCATGATAGTGGGAATAATAAATTTTAGCATTGGAGGAGGTTAAGGTTTTGTACATAGTCAGTACCATACGTGTTGGAGACTATGACTAGTAAGGCTAGTCCAATAGCTGCTTCGCAGGCTGCGAATACTAAGAGAATGATTGGTATCATGTTGGCTAAGGTAAAGTGTGTATTTAGAATTGTGAGGGCTGCTAAGATGAATAATGATAGTACTATACCTTCTAGACATAATAATGCGGATATTAGGTGGGATCGGTACATTAATAAGCCTGTGAGGGATACTGTAAAGGCAACTAGAATATTAATGTGGACTAGAGACATTTGGTACTTGTGAGTTTAGATCACAGTCTAGTGGGTCGAAACCACTTGTTTTACTTTAAACTAAGTACCATATTTGTCTCATTCTAGGCCTTTTTGGGTTCATTCATAGGCTAGGCTAGCTGCTAGTAGGGAGATTAGGAATAAGGCCATAAGAAGTATTGTTGTTAAATTATTTGTTTGGATTGCTCAAGGTAAGGGAAGTAGGAGAGCAATTTCTAGGTCAAATAGGAGGAAAGTAATTGCAACTAGGAAGAATTTTATGGAGAAGGGTAGGCGAGCAGATCCTATTGGATCAAAGCCACATTCATAAGGGCTAGTTTTTTCTGCATAGATATTTAGTTGGGGGAGTCAAAAGGCGATAAGTATAAGTAGTAAGGCTAGGGTTGTATTTGTTAATAATGTTAATAGAAGGTTTATTGTTCTTTTTCGGGGTGTACCGAAACTAACTGATTGGAAGTCAGTTGTACTTATTAATACTAAAAGGACTATGAGCCTCATCAATAGATTGATACATAGAGGAATAATCATACGACGTCTACGAAATGTCAATATCAAGCAGCGGCTTCGAAGCCAAAGTGGTGGTTTGATGTGAAGTGGAATATTATTTGACGTATGAAGCAGACGATAAGGAAGGTGGATCCGATGATGACATGTAGTCCGTGGAAGCCTGTGGCTACGAAGAAAGTAGAGCCGTAAACTCCATCTGAGATTGTAAATGGGGCTTCATAGTATTCTGATGCTTGGAGTAGGGTGAAATAGAGGCCGAGTATGATTGTAATGAGGAGAGCTTGGAGTATATGTTTGCGGTTACCTTCTATGAGACTATGGTGGGCTCAAGTAATAGATACACCAGAAGCTAATAGTACGGAAGTATTGAGAAGTGGGACTTCTAGTGGGTTTAGGGGATGGATACCTGTTGGTGGTCAGGAGCCTCCTAATTCAGGAGTAGGGGCAAGGCTTGAGTGATAAAAGGCTCAGAAAAAGCCTGTAAAAAATAGGACTTCTGATAAGATAAATAGGATTATGCCATATCGAAGTCCCTTTTGAACGGTTGGTGTGTGGTGACCTTGGAAAGTACTTTCTCGGATGATGTCTCGTCATCATTGGTATATTGTTAAGATATTTGTTGAAAAACTTAAAGTTAGTAAAATTATTGAGTTGAAATGGAACCATATGATTAGGCCTGATGTTATGAGGAATGCTGATAGAGCTCCTGTGAGTGGTCAAGGACTGGGATTTACTATGTGGTATGAGTGGGTCTGGTGGGTCATTATGTATTGTCTTGCAAGTATAGGCTTACTAGTAGGGTGAATACGTAGGCTTGGATTAGAGCTACAGCGAATTCGAGGATGATTAATAGGGTGAGAATGATAAATGTGATGAGAGCTGTGAATAGACTAATGTTTATTAATGCAAGGGTTGCGCTTCCAATTAGATGTAGTAGTAGGTGACCTGCTGTGATATTCGCTGTTAGCCGCACTGCTAGGGCTAAGGGTTGAATAAATAGGCTAGTAGTTTCGATTATTACTAATATAGGAATTAGGAAAGTGGGTGTGCCTAATGGTAAAAGGTGAGCTAGGGATATTTTTGTCTTATTACGGAAGCCAATAAAGACGGTGCCAGCTCATAATGGAATAGCTATGCCTAAATTTATAGAGAGTTGAGTAGTAGGCGTGAATGAGTGGGGTAATATTCCAAGAAGGTTTGTGGAAGCGATGAAAAGGAAAAGTGAGATGAGTATTAGGGATCAGGCTTGTCCTTTGGGGCTATGTGTAATTATTAGTTGTTTTGATGTGAGTTTGGTAAGTCATTGTTGGATAGCAATCATGCGGTTATTGATTAATCGATTTGGTGTTGGAAATAGCATGGTGGGAAATATAATAATTAGGGTAGTAATAGGAACTCCTAGTATAACTGGGATTATGAAAGAGGCAAATAGATTTTCGTTCATGTATGGTTTCAAGGGGTTTGTTGTTTTTGTAGTTTGGTGTCTACTGGTTTAGGGGAGGGAGAGTAAAAGTGCTTTGAAATTTTTAGTTGAAGTAGTGCGAATAGGGTGAAGATCATAGAGAGAATGGTAAGGAGTCATGTTGATGTATCTAGTTGTGGCATATCACTAAGGGGAGCTTATAACTCTCAATCTTTAACTTAAAAGGTTAACGCTAGTTTAGCTTCTTAGTGAAATTATAATATGGATGCAGATCATTTTTCAAAATTCTCTAAAGGTACTAGTTCGAGAACGATTGGTATAAAGCTATGATTAGAGCCGCAAATTTCTGAGCATTGTCCATAGAATAGACCAGGTCGTGTTGATATTAGGGTTGTTTGGTTTAGGCGGCCAGGAATTGCGTCTGTTTTTAGGCCTAGGGAAGGGACAGCTCATGAGTGTAGTACATCTTCTGAGGAGACTAATATTCGAATTGTCATTTGTATGGGTAGAACCATTCGATTATCTACTTCTAATAATCGTAGTTCGCCTGGTTTTAGGTCTGAGGTTGGAATTATGTATGAGTCAAAGTTTAGGTCTTCGTAGTCGGTATATTCATAGCTTCAGTATCATTGATGTCCTATTGTTTTTACGGTAAGAGAGGGATTATTAATTTCGTCTATTATGTAGAGAATTCGTAGAGAAGGCAGGGCGATTATGATTAGAATAACGGCTGGGAGGATGGTTCAAATAGTCTCCACTTCTTGAGCGTCTATCGTACTAGTGTGAGTTAATTTGGTTGTTAGTATTAGTGTAATAATATAAAGAACTAAGGAGCTGATTAAGAAGACGATCATCAATGCGTGGTCATGAAATTGTAGAAGTTCTTCTATAACGGGTGATGCTGCGTCTTGTAAGCCTAGTTGAAAGGGATAAGCCATGGAGATATACAGGATTTTCACTTGTGATTTAACTTTGACAAAGTTACGTAAGACTTTACTAATATCTCGTTCATAAAGAAAGACATAATGGTTATGATGTTGGCTTGAAACCGATTAGAGGAGGTTCGATTCCTTCCTTTCTTGAATATTTTAAGTTGACGTATACTGGTTCTTCGAATGTGTGGTATGGTGGAGGACATCCGTTTAGTCATTCAAGGTTTGTAGAAGTGAGGTCTACCGCTAATACTTCTCGTTTAGATGCGAATGCTTCTCAGATAATGAAGATTATTAGTATAACTGCTGTTAGTGAGATAAATGAGCCTATTGATGAGATGGTGTTTCATGTTGTGTAAGCATCTGGATAGTCAGAATATCGGCGAGGCATTCCAGATAGACCTAGGAAGTGTTGTGGGAAGAATGTCATATTTACACCTACGAATATAATTACGAATTGAATTTTTGTTCATGTTGGATTGAGTGTATATCCTGAAAATAGTGGAAATCAGTGAACGAAACCTCCTATGATGGCAAAGACAGCTCCTATTGAAAGCACATAGTGAAAATGGGCAACCACATAATAGGTGTCATGAAGGATGATATCTAGGGATGAGTTAGCTAGGATGATACCGGTTAAACCTCCTACTGTGAATAAGAAGATAAAGCCTAGGGCTCATATTAGGGCAGGAGATCATTTAATATTTCCTCCGTGAAGTGTTGCTAGTCAACTGAAAACTTTTACTCCTGTAGGAATTGCGATAATTATAGTAGCTGATGTAAAATATGCTCGTGTGTCTACGTCCATTCCAACTGTGAACATATGATGGGCTCATACAATGAAACCTAGGAAACCAATAGAAACTATAGCTCATACTATTCCCATATACCCAAAAGGTTCTTTTTTCCCTGAATAATAAGTGACGATGTGTGAAATTATTCCAAAGCCGGGTAGAATTAAAATATATACTTCAGGATGGCCAAAAAATCAGAATAAGTGTTGATATAAGATTGGGTCGCCTCCTCCTGCCGGGTCGAAAAAGGTTGTATTTAGATTTCGATCGGTTAGTAGTATAGTAATTCCGGCTGCTAGAACAGGTAATGATAGTAAAAGTAAGACTGCTGTGACTAAGACTGATCAGACGAAGAGGGGTGTTTGATATTGAGTTATAGCGGGTGGTTTCATATTAATAATAGTTGTGATGAAGTTAATAGCTCCAAGGATTGAAGATACACCGGCTAAGTGTAGAGAGAAAATGGTAAGGTCTACTGAGGCTCCTGCATGTGCTAGATTTCCGGCTAGAGGGGGGTATACAGTTCAGCCTGTACCTGCGCCGGCCTCAATTATTGAAGATGCTATTAGTAGTAGAAAGGAAGGGGGGAGTAGTCAGAAGCTTATATTGTTTAGACGAGGGAATGCTATATCAGGAGCTCCGATTATTAAGGGGACTAATCAGTTCCCAAAACCTCCAATTATGATAGGTATAACTATAAAGAAAATTATTACGAAGGCATGAGCTGTCACTAGAACATTATAAAGCTGGTCGTCTCCGATAAGTGTGCCAGGTTGACCTAATTCAGCACGAATTAACAAACTTAGGCCGGTGCCTACTATTCCTGCCCAAGCGCCAAATAGTAAATATAGGGTACCAATGTCTTTGTGATTAGTAGAGAATAGTCATCGGTTTATGAACATAGGTAAAATGGTCGAGTAGACATTAGACTGTAAATCTAAAGACAGAGGTAAAAAATCCTCTTTTTATCAAGTCCTGTAGTGAATAATCATTTTGAATTGCAAATTCAAAGAAGCAGCTTCAATCCTGCCTGGACTTCTCCCGCCTTTTTTTTCTCGCGGCGGGAGAAGTAGATTGAAGCCAGTTTACTAGGGTATTTAGTTGTTAACTAAAAGTTCGTGGGAGATGTATCCCTCCAATCTAGTGAGGATTTAGCTTAATTAAAGTGTTTGATTTGCATTCAATTGATGTAAGATATAGTCTTGCAGTCCTTATTGGGCAGGGGTTAAGTAAAGTTATACTTACTTAGGGCTTTGAAGGCTCTTGGTCTTGTTTAACCTAAACCCCTATAGTAGGATAAAGAATGCTGGTGTGAGGGGTAGGAGTATTGTGGATAGTACGATTGCTGTTGGTAGGAGAGTTATTTGTTTTGTGGGGTAGAATTGTCATTTTATTTTTATGTTATTGGTGGAGGGAAATAGGGTCAATGCTGTAGAGTAGGTAAGGCGTATGTAAAAGTATAGGTTGAGTAGAGCTGTGATGGCTATGAGGGTGGGTAGGATGAGGGTTTTGTTTTTTGTTAGTTCTTGAATAATTATTCATTTAGGTATAAAGCCTGTGAGTGGAGGAAGACCTCCTATGGAGAGTAGGGTGAGTATAGTGAAAGTTGTTATGATGGGTACTGTATTTCATGTTTGGGATAGTAGCAGTGTGGTGGTGGTGGAGTTTTGAATGAGTAATATGAATATAGTAAAGGTTATTACAATATAAATTAATAGGTTTAGTAGGGTAAGAGTTGGGTTGTATAGTAAAATAGTGGTTATTCATCCTATATGGGCAATTGATGAGTAGGCTATAATTTTTCGGAGTTGTGTTTGGTTTAGTCCACCTCAGCCTCCAATTAGAATCGATAGGAAGGACATAGTGATTATTAGGTGCAGGTTGATTGATGGTGAAATTTGGTAGAGGATTGAGATAGGTGCTAGTTTTTGTCATGTAAGTAGGATTAGTCCTGTGCTTAGGGGAATGCCTTGTGTAACTTCTGGTACTCAGAAGTGGAAAGGGGATAATCCTAGTTTGATGGCTAGGGCTATTGTTATTAGAATGGATGCTGTTGGGTCGAATAATTTTATGATGGTTCATTGGCTAGAATGTATTAGGTTAATAATAATTGCTAGTATAAGTAATGAGGACGCTGTGGTCTGTGTTAGAAAGTATTTGGCTGAGGCTTCTGTGGCTCGGGGGTTAGGTTTTTTTATTATGATGGGAATAATAGCTATTATGTTTATTTCTAGTCCGATTCAGGCGAACAATCAATGGGAGCTAATGGTGACAATTGTTGTGCTTAGGATGAGGGTTGTTAGTAGGGTGATAGAGATGAATGGGTTAATTAGTATGGGAAGGGTGTAAACCAACATTTCCGGGGTATGGGCCCGGTAGCTTATTTAGCTGACCTTACTGTAGATTATGGTGTAGTGTGGTAGCACGAAGAATTTTGAATTCTTAAGGGTAGGTTCGACTCCTATTGTTCTAGAAATAAGAGGATTTAAGCCTCTATTATTTACTCTATCAAAGTAACTCTTTTGTCAGACATATTTCTTGTTTTATGTTTGGGGTGGAATACCTGCTGTTATGATGGGTAATGAGATATGTCATATGCAGAGAGCTAGTGTTAGTGGGAGGAAATTTTTTCAAAGGAGGTGTATTAGTTGGTCATATCGGAATCGGGGGTAGGATGCTCGGATTCATAGGAAGGATATTGTTAGTAGTAGTGACTTGACAATTAGGTTTGTTGTACATAATTCTGGTATGTAGGGGTCGTGGAATGCTCCTAGAAATAAGATAGTTGTGAATATATTTATTATGATAATGTTGGTATATTCTGCTAGGAAGAATAGGGCGAAAGGACCAGCGGCGTATTCTACATTAAAGCCAGATACGAGTTCTGATTCTCCTTCTGTAAGGTCGAAAGGGGCTCGGTTAGTTTCTGCTAAGGTGGAGATAAATCATATTATAGCTAGTGGTCATGAAGGAAAGAGTAATCATAGTTTTTCTTGTGTGGTGTTTAGTGTAGATAGGGTGAAGGAGCCGTTTATTAGAAGTACTGATAATAGAATAATAGCTAGTGTTACTTCATACGAGATTGTTTGTGCTACTGCTCGCAGAGCCCCAATTAGAGCGTACTTTGAATTGGAAGCTCATCCGGATCATAGGATGGAGTAGACAGTTAGGCTTGATATTGTTAGGATGAATAGTACTCCTAGGTTTATGTTGATGAGTGGGTGTGGTATGGGTAGGGGAGCTCATATTGTGAGAGCTAGGGTTAGTGCAAGTACGGGTGCAATTATAAATATGGTAGTTGAAGATGTGGCTGGTCGTAATGGTTCTTTAGTGAATAGTTTGATCGCGTCGGCAAAGGGTTGTAGTAAGCCATATGGGCCTACGATATTTGGTCCTTTTCGGAATTGTATATAGCCTAGGATTTTACGTTCTACTAGCGTTAGGAATGCTACAGCTAAGAGGATAGGGAGAATGAGTGTTAGAATGTTAATTATAAACATTTGTTGAAGAGGGGATTTGAACCTCTGGGTATAAAAGTTTAAGTTTTATGCAATTGCCGTACTCTGCCACTTCAACAAAGCCCTGATCTTGGGCAGGGTATGTTTGCGCTAGGTTATTAGGTTGAGACTGGGTCACTAATTGTTTGAAGGCGCTTTTTTAAAGTTGGCCTTATTTCTCTTGTCCTTTCGTACTGGGAGAAATACGTAATAGATAGAAACCGACCTGGATTACTCCGGTCTGAACTCAGATCACGTAGGACTTTAATCGTTGAACAAACGAACCCTTAATAGCTGCTGCACCATTAGGATGTCCTGATCCAACATCGAGGTCGTAAACCCTATTGTCGATATGGACTCTAGAATAGGATTGCGCTGTTATCCCTAGGGTAACTTGTTCCGTTGATCAAAATTTTGGATCAATAAGTGATACTATACTTTGGCTGGTAGGCCTAAGTTTTAATCACTCGGAGGGTTTTTTATACTCCGAGGTCACCCCAACCGAAATTGTCAGCTCATCTAAAGCTTTGTTATCCCTTGGTGGTATTATTTTATGCTTTTTGAGTTGATTAATTAAAGCTCCATAGGGTCTTCTCGTCTTATTGTATTATCCCCGCCTCTTCACGGGGAGGTCAATTTCACTGATTAGGAGTAAGAGACAGTAAAACCCTCGTGTGGCCATTCATACAAGTCCTTATTTAGAGAACAAGTGATTATGCTACCTTTGCACGGTCAAGATACCGCGGCCGTTTAACGATTGTCACTGGGCAGGCAGTGCCTCTAATACTAGTTATGCTAGAGGTGATGTTTTTGGTAAACAGGCGGGGTTTGTGTTTGCCGAGTTCCTTTTACTCTTTTTAATCTTTCCTTGGTGCACACCTGTGTTGGATTAACAGTGCGATTAATAAATAGTTTAGTGTTGGGTTATATTTATTAGTTGTTAACTATCAGTATATTATCAGTTACTGATATAAGCTTGTGCAAGGAGAAATTTTTTCTTGTTACTCATATTAACAGTATTTCTTCTATAATCAAATAGATTAGTCCAATAGTCAGGCTAGGAGTTTTTTATTTATTGTTGAAATTAAAACTTGTTTTTGTTGTTGAGCTTGAACGCTTTCTTAATTGATGGCTGCTTTTAGGCCAACTATGGTTTAAGTTTTATGTTACTCTCTAGTAAAGGTTGTATCCGTTTCTAAAAAGCTGTACCTTTTTAGACTAACAGTTAAACATACGTTGGAACTTGATATAGTTTTTAGTATTGTTTAATGTTGAACTGAAATTCCTTTCTTGGACAACCAGCTATCACCAGGCTCGTTAGGCTTTTCACCTCTACTTACAAGTCTTTTCACTATTTTGCCACATAGATGAATTTGTTCTAGTTACTGCTCATAAGTAGCTCGTCTGGTTTCGGGTAAATTAACTTAAGGTCTCTTTGCTAAATTATTACTAGTTAAATCATTATGCAAAAGGTACAAGGGGTAAACTTTGCTTTTTTCTACTTTTAATAATTCTTTCATCTTTCCCTTACGGTACTTTCTCTATAGCGCCATTGATAATTAAATTTCTATCTCCTATACTTTAGATGTATGGTAAATGTTTTATTTGATTGACTTATAGTAGTAGTGATGAGGAGGAGTATGGGCTAGATATAGTTCAAGACGTGCACGAGTTGTGGAATCTTCTAGGTGTAAACTAGATGCTTTGTTTAAGCTACGTCTTGTTTATCCAAGCACACCTTCCGGTATGCTTACCTTGTTACGACTTGTCTCCTCTTGTACGCTTGCTTAGCATGGGTTAGCAATCTGGGGCTTTGCTATGGCACTTGAGGAGGGTGACGGGCGGTGTGTGCGTGCTTCATGGCCTTATTCAATTAAGCATTCTATTCTTAATTTACTGCTAAATCCTCCTTTAGTTTTTAGGTTTCATAAAAACTTTCGTGTAAGTTTAAGGGGTATTCTTATTATAGAAAATGTAGCCCATTTCTTCCCAATCCATAGGTTACACCTTGACCTAACGTTTTTACGTGCAGTAGTTGTGCTTACTTTCGTTCCTTTTTTAGGGTTTGCTGAAGATGGCGGTATATAGACTGAAGTAGCAAGGATTGGTGAGGTTAATCGTGGTTTATCGTTTACAGAACAGGCTCCTCTAGAAGGATATGGAGCACCGCCAAGTCCTTTGAGTTTTGGGCTGTTGCCGATAGTACTCTGGCGAATAATCTTGTTTTAGGATTATTTAAGTTTACGACTAAGCATAGTGGGGTATCTAATCCCAGTTTGGGTCTTAGTTGTCGTGTATTCAGTTTATGGTAAAGTTACTTTCGTAGTTTAACTTAATTTTAATTATGGCTTTTTACAGCTTAATTAAGGTTTGACTTTATTTTTATATTGTTCTTTGACACTCTTTACGCCGGATGTCTATTAATTTGGGTCAATCGTATGACCGCGGTGGCTGGCACGAAGTTTACCAACCCTAATTAGCATGGCTAGGTCAAACTTTCGTTCATAGCCTAATTCTTGTCACTGCTGTATCCCGTGGGGGCGTGGCTAAGCAAGGCGTTATGAGCTACTAGTATAGTGTGCTTGATGCCCGCTCCTTTTAGTCTTTAATGATTTGGAGGGCATTCTCACTGGGATGCGGATGCTTGCATGTGTAAGTCTGCTAAGAATTAATAGAAAGGCCAGGACCAAACCTTTATGTTGATGGGGCAATAATGTCCATCTAGACATTTTCAGTGTCTTGCTTTATAAAAATTTAAGCTACATTAAC